AAATAAATCAGAAAATGTTACGAAATTCATATTAACCGCATTCAGTATAAGCTCAAGACACATAAGTGCTCTAACCATATTTCGACTTGTGATCAATCCATAAATACCGATAGAAAATAAATAGGCACTCAAAACAAGTTCATGTTCAAGCATCATTGACCAACCCCTCATCAATCTGGATTTATTTGCTTTCAGTAGGAACAAAAACTCCACCTTAATCCATTTTATTGACTAGAATCTCACAAGTGCAGAACAAAGGAAGGTATTGGTACTAGAATAGATTGAACTAAAACCATTTTATACATGAAAAATCGAAAAATGGAATTGAAGGAAAATGGGTGTGATAAGAAGGAAGTCTTTCTTTTTTTGAGAGGACAGAACTCTTTCATTCGAAGTCTTTCTTTTTATTACTGACGGGCCATAACAATTGCACCTATCAAGGCAACTAAAAGAATTATAGAAATGAGTTCAAAGGGAAGAAAAAAATCTGTTGATAAATGAGTCCCAATTTGTTGACCATTATTTAAAAAATCCTGCTCTAAAATCTGGTTTGATCTTGTAGTCCAAATAATACCGTACCATGAAGTCTCTGGGACAGTAGTAATTAGTGAAACAAAAAGACTTGTACAAACCAGGGAAGTTACTCCTTCTCCAACGGTCCAAAGACTGAAATCGTTGTAATAGTCTGAGTCATTCATGAACATCACAGCGAATACGATTAACACATTTATGGCCCCCACGTAAATAAGGAGCTGTGCAGCAGCTAAAAAATGGGAATTCGATGGAATATGGAATAAGGATATACAAACAAGAACCAACCCCAAGGAAAACGCAGAAAAAATGGGATTGGTAAGTAATACCACTCCCAGACCTCCTAATATAAGAACCGATCCCAAAAATACTAAAAGAAAATCATGTATTGGTCCAGTTAAATCCATTATATGTCAAATAATAGAGAAATAAGCTTAAATGTTTCATGATCTTTTTGACCAGACCGGGAAAAAATAGGTTACCCGACTCTTTTTAGGATATGCTCCTAATGGAATCCAATCCTAGATGGGATGGGGGTTGATGTAGATACAGTTATGAATCCCATTATATCTATCCGAAAGAGTAGTTCATATAGAACTCTAGAATCAAATTCTAAATTATAGAAGAAGGGACAAGAAAAAAAAATATTATCTATTTTTAGTTATTTAGTTATTATAATAAATCGAAATTAGATAGCTATTTATCATAGAAAGATTATGAATATAGAGAGATGTAGATTTAGAAAAAATCACGGATAATGTATGTTTGCAAGACACGATTCTGAGCAATGAATCCGCAATGAATAGCTAGGACTTTTACTTATTCGCCGAGCAAAATGAAAGAGGCTTGGCTCCTTTAGTAATTGGTAATCGAATCAAGCGGTTTACCCATTTTTTATTTTTGATTTGATTTGAGTCGAATTCATAATGGTTCGAATTACGGAATCTCCAATTACTGACATTGGTAACCGACCCAAGGCAATTTGATTATAATTCAATTCGTGACGATTATAAGTAGAAAGTGCATATTCTTCAGTCATTGATAAACAATTTGTTGGACAATACTCGACACAATTACCACAAAATATACATATTCCGAAATCAATACTATAATTAAGTAATCGTTTCTTTCGAATATCCGGTTCCAATCTCCAATCAACAATGGGTAGATCTATAGGGCATACACGAACACATACTTCACAAGCAATGCATTTATCAAATTCAAAGTGGATTCGCCCGCGGAAACGCTCTGATGGAATCCATTTTTGATAAGGATATTGAATAGTTACAGGTAAACGACTCGTGTGAGATAAGGTAATCATGAAACTTTGGCCGATATACCTTGCAGCTCTTACTGTTTGTTGACCATAATTCAGGAACCCAGTTACCATAGGAAGCATATCGTGAATCTCTATGAATAATTGAAATTTTCTTTCTCTTGTTTGAGAGAAGTTATGAATCTAGAATACAATGAATATCTTATGCCTTTACAGCGAAAGGAGTTGGGAAGAAGTTGTCAATAATAGATTCCCGAGAGAAATAGGTAAAAGAAATTTCCACCCAAGATTTAATAGTTGGTCCATTCTCATCCTAGGCAAGGTCCATCTTGTTGTGATAGAAATGAACAGGAACAAATAAGCTTTTGATAATGTAATAAAAATACCAATTGTTGTTCCAAAGACTCCACCCAGTTCATTTATTCCGAAAAAATCAGGAATCAATATGAACGGAATAGAGATATTCCAACCGCCCAAGTAAAGAACTGTTACAAATAACGAAGAGACTAGTAGATTTAGATAGGAAGCAACGTAAAATAAACCAAATTTGATACCCGAATATTCGGTTTGATAACCTGCTACTAATTCTTCCTCTGCTTCTGGTAAATCAAAGGGTAATCTCTCACATTCTGCTAGGGAAGAAATGAAAAAAACTGCAAACCCTATAGGTTGACGCCACAGATTCCAACCCAAAAAACCATATTTGGACTGTGCCTCAACTATATCAACTGTACTTGAACTGTTAGATAATCATAGTCGGTGATAACATCACTGCTGCCATCGCTATTGCAGAACCGTACATGAGACTTTCACCTCATACGGCTCCTCGGTGGTCGTCATAAACAAATCTAAGGACGGGCTCGTTATTATCTCGATATATTAGTTGAGTAGAGAGAGTAAAGATGTATCGGAGAGTCCCACATTAGACCAATGCAATTCTGTCTGCTATAATAACAAAAAGGTGCTTCTGAATTGATCTCACCCTTTCTATTTCTAAATATTTCTAATTTCAAAAATGAAATTTCTCTTCGTTCAGTAATAACTTAATCCTTCAATAAAATACTCATTGTATCAATAGCTATTTCGACCCTTTTTTCGATTACGAAAAAGGATTAGGCATTACATTAGGTCATGAATCATGATAAGAATTATCTGTTCTATCTGTATGAATATAGAGAAAATATTTCGTATTTTTCTTTTCTATTGCATATTTATTTCGTTCCGATTCTTCTTTCACATTTCATAGAAAAAGACAGGGAAGCTCTAAAAAAAAAGGTTACTTCGTTTCTGATAGCCATTTCTTTAACCAGTGGGTAGGAGCATACTCAGGATCGGGATCCTGGGGAAGTACTGCTTGATCATTTCTACTAACTTAAAGCCCCCATTAGGATTCCTTTTATGCAGAGAGATCCATTTAGGTAACTGAGATTATCTCCATTACGAATCCGTTATGTACATTAGTGTTCCTAACCGCCCACTCATTTTTGCCCAACCCCGGGTATGACATACAATAGTGAAAGCTCCATACAGTTGATCTTTTCTACCCGTGTCAAATCAAACCATGATCGCTAATCAACTAATCTTGGGGTAATTTATTCTGCTTATGCTTATTGATGCTTAACTCTTGTACATAGGGAATGAGACTCAATCTTTTTACTGCAAATTTCTAAGCTGTTTTGTTTCACTCATAGAACTTATCTGATTGAGTTCATCACCCGGAATGATTAAGCAAAAAATGAGGATATCTACTCAATACATTCCACTCCTTTCCTAGAAATAAAAGAAATAGGTAACAGTTCATGTCCAAACGAATCACACGTAGAGATATTGATAAAACACATGGAGTTAATGGTATTTCATAACTAATCGATTGAGCAGCAGCTCGTAGACCACCTAAAAAGGAATATTTATTATTCGAACCATATCCTGACATAAGAAGTCCAAAAGGAGCAATACTTGAAATGGAAATCCATAAAAAAACACCTATACTGAGATCAGCTAGAACAAGCCGATAGCTAAAAGGAATTACTGAATAACTTAGTAAAATGGATATGACTGCTATGGACGGTCCGAGACTGAATAAACGAATATCTCCTCTAGATGGGAGAAGATCCTCTTTGAAAAGTAGTTTTGTCCCATCTGCTAGAGCTTGAAGAATTCCAAAAGGACCTGCGTATTCAGGTCCAATACGTTGTTGTACTCCTGCAGATATTTTTCTTTCTAACCACACAATTATGAGTATCCCTATTGTGATTCCAAATATAGGAGTAAAAAGAGGGACAAGCAAGCGTATGAGCCCATACATCTCGTTGAAGGATTCCAATCGGGAAAAAGAATTAATAGCCCGTACTTCCGTCGTATCAATTATCATTTCAACGATCAACTTCTCCCATAATGATATCTATACTACCTAGTATCGTCATAATATCAGCCAATTTCATTCTTTTAACTAGCTGAGGAAGAATTTGCAAATTGAGAAAACCCGGTGGACGAATTTTCCATCTCCAGGGAAAAAGACTCTGATCCCCTATCAGAAAAATTCCCAATTCTCCCTTTGGAGCCTCCACTCTCACATAAAGCTCTTGTTTCAACAATTCAAAAGACGGAGATGGTTTTTTACTAATGAATCGATATTCAAAATCATTCCACTCCGAATCCCTTTCTCTGCCAAAGCGACGGACTTCTAAATTCTCATAGGGCCCCCCCGGAAGTCCTTCTAGGGCTTGTTGAATCATTTTTATGGATTCCGTCATTTCACTGATTCGGACGAAATAACGAGCTAATGAATCTCCCTCTTTTTGCCATTGTACTTCCCAATCAAATTCGTCGTAACACTCATAATGATCAATTTGACGAAGATCCCATTGGAGTCCGGAAGCCCGTAGCATTGGCCCCGATAAACCCCAATTTATGGCTTCCTCCCCAGAAACAATGCCCACTCCTTCAACTCGTTCCAAAAAAATAGGATTCCGCGTAATAAGCTTTTGATATTCAGCAATTCCTGTTAAAAAATACTCGCAGAAATCCAAGCATTTATCTACCCAGCCATGAGGTAAATCAGCAGCGATTCCTCCGATACGGAAAAAATTATGCATCATTCGCATACCTGTGGCAGCTTCGAATAGATCATATATCAATTCTCTCTCTCTGAAAATATAGAAGAAAGGCGTCTGCGCACCAATATCTGCCATAAAAGGGCCGAGCCATAACAGATGAGAAGCTATACGACTCAATTCCAGCATAATGACTCTGATATAGCTAGCTCTTTTAGGTACTTGAATATTTCCCAAACGTTCTGGTGCGTTTACTGTTATTGCCTCTGTAAACATAGTAGCTAAATAATCCCAACGTGTTACATAAGGTAGATACTGTATAATTGTTCGATTTTCCGCAATTTTTTCCATCCCTCTGTGTAAATAACCCAATATGGGTTCACAGTCAATAACATCTTCACCGTCTAGAGTAATGATGAGGCGAAGAACGCCATGCATTGATGGGTGGTGAGGACCCATATTGACTATCATGAGGTCTTTTCTTGTAGTCGGTACATTCATATGCTTTTTCCCCGATTCAGTATCAGTATTCTATGAATTGCTGACAACGAAATGAAGTTCATCAAAATCCAAGCTCTTAAAAATCAAATAATGCTAAAGGGATCTTCCACTTAACGAGTTTTGAACTCCCGAATATCCAACTGATCTATTAATTCTTTATAACGTACTCTATTTTTATTTGACAAATACGTCAGCAACCGTTGACGTTTTCCCAGAGCTTTCCGTAGACCTCTCTGAGATAAATAGTCTTTTTTGTGTAATTTCAAATGTGAAGTCAGTTTCTTTATTTTATTGGTGAAACTCAATACTTGAAATTCAACGGACCCCTTGCTTTCTTCTTGCAAAATAACTGAGATGAATGCACTTTTTACCATAAAAAGAGTTCTTTCCCCTCCCCCTTTAAATTTTTTATTTTCTACAGAATATGAATTTTACCGATCAATAAAAAGAATGACATTCATTTGAATCTGGTATACACAATACTGTTAATTTTTGCATAGATTACTTTAATCAATAATCAATCCAATTTCAAATTAGATTCGTATATGCATAGTAAGTATAAGGGCTCGTATAGTTCGCTACCCACAAAACAAAAAAAGAATTTTGACCTAAGATTTCTGTGATCTTAGGTCATCGAATTAGTATCATGTACCAGAATAGAAAACAGCGGAAGGCCTGTTTCTATATATCATACTAGGTATGGTAATCCATATAAAATAGAATAAAAATAAGATAATAAATAAAGATAAAAAATTATTGACTGAAAGAAAAAGATGGAATTTCCCTAAATATTTAGAATCGAAATATTATGCGATTGAGGAATAGGAAGAAACAAAACAAAAGTTTAAGTAGTTAGGGGGAATTCTCAGGATTCTATTTTTATATTTTATAGGTTTCCATAGTAAATAAAATCAAAAAGAGGTGATTGTGGAGTTCAAATTGAATTGTTTCGATTAGCGACTTGAGTCCATCTATTCTTTATTTTCTGCTATAGGGTTTCTATAGCAAAATCCAAAACACACGGGAGGTGATTTTGATGTTCAAATTGTTCCGACTAGGTACTTTAGTCCGTTTATGCATGCGGATAAGCAATTCTGTCGTTGTGGCCGGACTCTATTATGGATTTCTGACCGCAGGGGTTATAGGGCCCTCTTATCTCTTGCTTCTCCGAGCTCGTATTATGGAAGAAGGAAGCGAAAAGGATGTATCAGCAACAACAGGTTTTCTGATGGGACACCTCATCATGTTCATATCGATCTATTATGCACCTCTCCATCTAGCATTGGGTAGACCTCATACAATAACTATCCTAGGTTTACTCTATCTTTTGTTTTATTTCTTTTGGCGCAATGACAAAGAATTTTTTGATTCGGTAGCGATTACCAGAAATATAATGCGTAATTTAGGCACTCAATATGTATTCCTTACTAATCTCATTTTTCCACTATTCAACCATTTAGTTTTGCCGAGTTCTACCTTACCCAGATTAATAAGTATTTATATGTTTCGATGCAACAACAACAAGATGTTATTTTTAACAAGTAGTTTTGTTGGTTGGTTCATTGGTCACATTTTATGCATGAAAGGATTTGAGTTGGTATTATTCTGGATAAGGCAAAATCGTTCTATTAGATTGAATAAGTACCGTGCGGCAGACTTTAGAAATTCTCTGGAGAGAATCTTTACCATTCTATTATTTCTCTCCTGTGTCTACTATTTAGGCAGAATCCCGTCACCTATTAGGATTGCGGATAAGAAAAAGAAACAACAAAAAACCTCGACAACGGGAGAAAAGGGGCAGAATGAGAACGAAACGGATATAGAAATAGACAAAACTTCGAAAGAGGGGCAAGAAGGATCCGCCGAGGAAGACCCTTCCCTTTTTTCGGAAGATGAAGATTCGGACAACATAGATGAAAAACGAAAAGAGAAGAAAGACTTCTTCCGTTCTAAAACACCTCTTGTGACTCTAATTTTCGACTATAAACGATGGAATCGACCATTGCGATATATAAAAACTGATGAATTTCAAAAGGCTATAAGAAATGAAATGTCAGACTATTTTTTTTATACATGCCGAAGTGATGGAAAACAAAGAATTTCTTTTACATATCCACCCAGTTTGTCAACTTTTTTTGAAATGATAGAAAGAAAGGGGTTTTTGTACACACCAGAAAAACTCTCCTCTGATGAACTATATAATCATTGGATTTATACTAATGAACAAAAAAGAAATAGCCTGAGCAACGAACTTTTCCATCGAATTGACGCTCTAGAACGGGGGTATCCTGATCTAGATGTACTCGAAAAAAGGACTCGATTATGTAATGATGAAACTGCACAAGAATGCTTGCCTAAAAGGTATGATTGCTTTTTGAATGGGCGCTCTCGTGGAACAACCCCAAAATTACCCCCAAGCGTTAAGAAGGAAAATGATTATGTAATCACCCCTACGGAGGATTCAAAAGAAAAAGTGTGGATAAACAAGTTTTATGGTACCCTTTTCCCTGATTACCAACAATTTGAACAAAAACTAGATACATTTGAGGAAAAAGCATTATTGTCAGACCAAGGAAAAATGGATTCGGAAAATCAAGTGAAATATTTATTCGGTGAAGGTACAACTGGAACAAAGGATCAACCAATAAAAAAAAAAACAAAGGGGGGACTTGACCGAAAAGAAATTCATAAAAAAAAGGGGGGGAGAGCCCTAAAAGAAATTGGTAAAAAGGTTCCTCGATGGACATACCAATTGATCGATGATTCTCAGGAAATAGACCTGAAAGAAGAAGACCCAGACTTGTCTCAGATTTGTTCAAGAAACTTCAAAGGTGTATTCATTTTTGATTGGAAGGACTTTTATACAAAGCTGGGGACGGTGGAAGAGTATGATGAGGAGGATAAGGATTCTGAGGAGATTTTACTACGTTATTCAAAACAATCGGATTTTAATCGAGATTTAATCAAAGGATCTGTACGCGCTCAAAGACGTAAAACAGTTATTTGGAAACTATTTCAAACAAATCTCCATTCGCCACTTTTTTTGGACAGAATAGACACAATTTTCTCCCCACTATTGAAAATTCTGAATCCAATGTTTAGCATCTTTAGGAATTGGATAGGAAAAGGCGCAGAAGTCAAAACTTGGGATTACGAAGAAGACCAGGCAAAAGAAGGGGAGGACGAGGCAAAAGAAAGGGAGGACGAGGCAAAAGAAAGGAAGGACGAGGCAAAAGAAAGGGAAGCAGAAGCAGAAAAAAGGGAGAACGCGGAAGAGGAACGACTAGAAATAGCGGAAATGTGGGATAGTACGCCGTATGCTCATGCAATAAGGGGTTATCTGTTACTAATCCACTCAATTCTTAGAAAATATATAGTATTACCCTCATTGATAATCGCCAAAAACTTTAGCCTTATTTTATTATTTCCATTTCAATTCCGAGATAAATTCCCCGAGTGGTACAAAAATTGGGACGAAGATTGGAGAGCCTTGGGCAGAGAGATTCATGTTAACTGTACTCACAATGGCGTTACAATATCAGAAACAGAATTTCCACAAAACTGGTTAACAGATGGTATGCAGATAAAAATCCTCTTCCCTTTCCGTCTTCGGTACAGTTTTCAACTACCACCTTATCATAACCAGAAAGATCCAATGCAAAATAAAAAACGAAAAAAAGCAAAATCTTCTTTTTTAACAACCTGGGGAATGGAAACTGAACGGCCCTTTGGCGCTCCCCGAGAAGAACCTCATCCTCTGGAACCTATTTATAAAGAATTTGAAAAACGACTTAGAGAAGCGAAAAAGAAAAATTTTCTATTGTTAAAAAAAACAACAAAATGGATTCTAGATCCGTTTATCAAAATAAAACAACTTGAAAAGGGAAATCGAAATACAAAATTTGGATTGGGGGAAGGGGATGAATCGTCCAGTCGAATTCAATCTATGGATTGGACAAAATTTGCACTTACAGAACAAAAAATAAAGGATCTGTCCGATAGGACAAGTACAATTAGAAATCAAATTGAAAAAATAACAAAGGACAAGAAAACCAAATTTAAAATACCCTATATAAATAGGAGTTCTAGTGCAGCAAATTTTGGTGAGAAAAGATTAGACTCGTCAAAAAACCTTTGGCAGATAGTAAAAAGAAGAAGTGTGCGATTCATAAGGAAAGGGCGCTTTTTTTTGCCATTTTTCATTGAAAGTATATTCTTTCAATCTCTCATTTATATTTCGAGGGTTAATGTACAAACTTTTCTTGAATTAAAAAAAAAAATTATTGATACATACAGTTACTATAAGCAAACAAATAAAGAAGGAATTGATGAAAATACAATTCATTGGATTTCAACTATAAAAAATAAAAAAAAGAAGTTTTATAACATTGGTGATAAAAATTCAAAAAAAATGTGTGGGATAGTTTCCTTGTCACAAGCATATGTATTTTATAAATTATCACAAAGCCTAAGTATTCACAAGTATCCCTTGAAATCCGTTGTTCACTATTACACAACATCTCTTTTTCTTAAAGATAGAATAAAGAATTTTTTTGGAACACAAGGAATATATTATTCCGAATCAAGGCATAAAGATAAAGAACATCGAAATGCAGAAATGAATGAATGGAAAAACTGGTTAAGCGGTCACTATCAATATGATTTATCTGAGACTAGATTATCTAAATTTATGTCGCAAAAGTGGCATAATAGGATCAATCAAAGTCGTAAGGTTCAAAATTTAGACTCCCCAAGTTTGGATTCATATGAAAAAAACCAATTAATTTATTTTGAGAAACAAAAAGAAAAAGGAGCTTCATTAGCGGTTAAAACAAAAACGGAGAAATTAAAAAAACATTACAAATATGATCTTTTATCACATAAATATATTTATTATGAAGAAAAGAAGGATTTCTCTAGTTATAGATTACCGTTACAAGGAAACGAAGGTTGCACGATTCCTTCTAAATACGTCACGTATAAACCTGATTTTTTTTATATCCGGAGAGATATTAGAAAAAATAAGGATAGAAAATATTTGGATTGGCAAATCATCCGTTTTATAAAGACGAGAAATATTGAGGCCTGGATCAATACACAAACTAAGATCGCGACTCATTATTCTCCAATAATTAATACAATTGATAAGAAAGATCTTTTTTATCGCGCAATTCATAAACAATTCAACTCAGCCAAAACCAATAAAAAAAACACGACTAATAATAAAAACCATCTTTTTGACTGGATGGGAATGAATAAAGAAAGACTAACTCAAACTCAGCGGAGAAAGAAATCGATTTATGATAAATATAGGATGAAACCGTGGATCATACCAATAAAATTACTTCTTTTCGAGTTTGGTAACAATCCAAAAAAGCAAAAGGTTCGTGACATTTGTGAAAATACCAAAGAAAAAGAAAAAAAGGATCTTGAAGTAGAGAATAAAAATCAAGAAGAAAAAAAACAGCCTGGACAAGGAAAACCTAAATCAAATCCACCAAACCAAAGGAAGCCTAACTCAAATCAAAAAAATCAACAACAAGATGTTAAAAAAGAGTCTGACGGATCAGACATTAAAAAATATAAAAAGAAAAAGCAAGAGAACAACAAGAAGAAATGGAAACCTACAACCGACTTAGAAATCTTCCTGAAAAAGAAAAGTTACGTGGGTTTTCAGTTCAAATGGAGCAATCTTTTTGAGGAAAATATAATCACTGCTATAAATATCTGTAGTTTCCTGCTTAGGATGAGAGATCCAATAGAAATGGCTATATCCTTTTTTCGGAGAAAAGAAATGCCTCTGGAAATTCTGGAGCTAATGCCTCGTAAACCTAAACTTACTCTGGAAAGTGAACCTGAACCGACTCTGGAAAATGAACCTGAACCGACTCTGGAAAATGAACTTAAACTTACTCTAGAAAATGAACTTAAACTTACTCTGGAAAGTGAACCTGAACCTACTCTAGAAAGTGAACCTACTCTAGAAAGTAAACTTGAACCTCCAATTCTATTTCCTAAAGCATTAAAAAGGGGCGAAATAATAATAAAACTAGTTCGTATGCCTAGAAAATGGGATGGTCCATTAATAATGTATCAAACCATAGCTATTTCACTAATACATAAGAAAAAATATCAAATTAATAGTTATAGAAAAACTAATAGAAAATGTCAACAAAAAAAGAAAAGAAATGTTTCTAGTAATGGTTTTTCTGAATTTATTACAAAAACAAACCAGGAAAAGATCCTTGAGAATATAGATGAAAATTCTGATGATTTGATTATTCTTGAAAAAATAGCATCTCCTAGGCGTCGTAGAGAATTAAGAATTCTAATTTGTTTAAATTCCGAGAAGGAAAATATGGATGGTGTGGTTAAAAAAAAAGTATTTTCCAATGAGAGCAAGGTAAAGAACTCTAGTCTACTTTTTACTAATATCAAGGATCTTGATATAGAGACAAATCAATTCATTAAATTAAACTTTTTTCTTTGGCCAAATTATCGATTAGAAGATTTAGCCTGTATGAATCGCTATTGGTTTGATACCAGTAATGGTAGCCGTTTCAGTATGTTAAGGATACGGATGTATCCACGCTTGCGAATTCATTGATGATAAACTTTATTTATTATCTTATTTTTATTCTATTTTATATGGATTACCATACCTAGTATGATATATAGAAACAGGCCTTCCGCTGTTTTCTATTCTGGTACATGATACTAATTCGATGACCTAAGATCACAGAAATCTTAGGTCAAAATTCTTTTTTTGTTTTGTGGGTAGCGAACTATACGAGCCCTTATACTTACTATGCATATACGAATCTAATTTGAAATTGGATTGATTATTGATTAAAGTAATCTATGCAAAAATTAACAGTATTGTGTATACCAGATTCAAATGAATGTCATTCTTTTTATTGATCGGTAAAATTCATATTCTGTAGAAAATAAAAAATTTAAAGGGGGAGGGGAAAGAACTCTTTTTATGGTAAAAAGTGCATTCATCTCAGTTATTTTGCAAGAAGAAAGCAAGGGGTCCGTTGAATTTCAAGTATTGAGTTTCACCAATAAAATAAAGAAACTGACTTCACATTTGAAATTACACAAAAAAGACTATTTATCTCAGAGAGGTCTACGGAAAGCTCTGGGAAAACGTCAACGGTTGCTGACGTATTTGTCAAATAAAAATAGAGTACGTTATAAAGAATTAATAGATCAGTTGGATATTCGGGAGTTCAAAACTCGTTAAGTGGAAGATCCCTTTAGCATTATTTGATTTTTAAGAGCTTGGATTTTGATGAACTTCATTTCGTTGTCAGCAATTCATAGAATACTGATACTGAATCGGGGAAAAAGCATATGAATGTACCGACTACAAGAAAAGACCTCATGATAGTCAATATGGGTCCTCACCACCCATCAATGCATGGCGTTCTTCGCCTCATCATTACTCTAGACGGTGAAGATGTTATTGACTGTGAACCCATATTGGGTTATTTACACAGAGGGATGGAAAAAATTGCGGAAAATCGAACAATTATACAGTATCTACCTTATGTAACACGTTGGGATTATTTAGCTACTATGTTTACAGAGGCAATAACAGTAAACGCACCAGAACGTTTGGGAAATATTCAAGTACCTAAAAGAGCTAGCTATATCAGAGTCATTATGCTGGAATTGAGTCGTATAGCTTCTCATCTGTTATGGCTCGGCCCTTTTATGGCAGATATTGGTGCGCAGACGCCTTTCTTCTATATTTTCAGAGAGAGAGAATTGATATATGATCTATTCGAAGCTGCCACAGGTATGCGAATGATGCATAATTTTTTCCGTATCGGAGGAATCGCTGCTGATTTACCTCATGGCTGGGTAGATAAATGCTTGGATTTCTGCGAGTATTTTTTAACAGGAATTGCTGAATATCAAAAGCTTATTACGCGGAATCCTATTTTTTTGGAACGAGTTGAAGGAGTGGGCATTGTTTCTGGGGAGGAAGCCATAAATTGGGGTTTATCGGGGCCAATGCTACGGGCTTCCGGACTCCAATGGGATCTTCGTCAAATTGATCATTATGAGTGTTACGACGAATTTGATTGGGAAGTACAATGGCAAAAAGAGGGAGATTCATTAGCTCGTTATTTCGTCCGAATCAGTGAAATGACGGAATCCATAAAAATGATTCAACAAGCCCTAGAAGGACTTCCGGGGGGGCCCTATGAGAATTTAGAAGTCCGTCGCTTTGGCAGAGAAAGGGATTCGGAGTGGAATGATTTTGAATATCGATTCATTAGTAAAAAACCATCTCCGTCTTTTGAATTGTTGAAACAAGAGCTTTATGTGAGAGTGGAGGCTCCAAAGGGAGAATTGGGAATTTTTCTGATAGGGGATCAGAGTCTTTTTCCCTGGAGATGGAAAATTCGTCCACCGGGTTTTCTCAATTTGCAAATTCTTCCTCAGCTAGTTAAAAGAATGAAATTGGCTGATATTATGACGATACTAGGTAGTATAGATATCATTATGGGAGAAGTTGATCGTTGAAATGATAATTGATACGACGGAAGTACGGGCTATTAATTCTTTTTCCCGATTGGAATCCTTCAACGAGATGTATGGGCTCATACGCTTGCTTGTCCCTCTTTTTACTCCTATATTTGGAATCACAATAGGGATACTCATAATTGTGTGGTTAGAAAGAAAAATATCTGCAGGAGTACAACAACGTATTGGACCTGAATACGCAGGTCCTTTTGGAATTCTTCAAGCTCTAGCAGATGGGACAAAACTACTTTTCAAAGAGGATCTTCTCCCATCTAGAGGAGATATTCGTTTATTCAGTCTCGGACCGTCCATAGCAGTCATATCCATTTTACTAAGTTATTCAGTAATTCCTTTTAGCTATCGGCTTGTTCTAGCTGATCTCAGTATAGGTGTTTTTTTATGGATTTCCATTTCAAGTATTGCTCCTTTTGGACTTCTTATGTCAGGATATGGTTCGAATAATAAATATTCCTTTTTAGGTGGTCTACGAGCTGCTGCTCAATCGATTAGTTATGAAATACCATTAACTCCATGTGTTTTATCAATATCTCTACGTGTGATTCGTTTGGACATGAACTGTTACCTATTTCTTTTATTTCTAGGAAAGGAGTGGAATGTATTGAGTAGATATCCTCATTTTTTGCTTAATCATTCCGGGTGATGAACTCAATCAGATAAGTTCTATGAGTGAAACAAAACAGCTTAGAAATTTGCAGTAAAAAGATTGAGTCTCATTCCCTATGTACAAGAGTTAAGCATCAATAAGCATAAGCAGAATAAATTACCCCAAGATTAGTTGATTAGCGATCATGGTTTGATTTGACACGGGTAGAAAAGATCAACTGTATGGAGCTTTCACTATTGTATGTCATACCCGGGGTTGGGCAAAAATGAGTGGGCGGTTAGGAACACTAATGTACATAACGGATTCGTAATGGAGATAATCTCAGTTACCTAAATGGATCTCTCTGCATAAAAGGAATCCTAATGGGGGCTTTAAGTTAGTAGAAATGATCAAGCAGTACTTCCCCAGGATCCCGATCCTGAGTATGCTCCTACCCACTGGTTAAAGAAATGGCTATCAGAAACGAAGTAACCTTTTTTTTTAGAGCTTCCCTGTCTTTTTCTATGAAATGTGAAAGAAGAATCGGAACGAAATAAATATGCAATAGAAAAGAAAAATACGAAATATTTTCTCTATATTCATACAGATAGAACAGATAATTCTTATCATGATTCATGACCTAATGTAATGCCTAATCCTTTTTCGTAATCGAAAAAAGGGTCGAAATAGCTATTGATACAATGAGTATTTTATTGAAGGATTAAGTTATTACTGAACGAAGAGAAATTTCATTTTTGAAATTAGAAATATTTAGAAATAGAAAGGGTGAGATCAATTCAGAAGCACCTTTTTGTTATTATAGCAGACAGAATTGCATTGGTCTAATGTGGGACTCTCCGATACATCTTTACTCTCTCTACTCAACTAATATATCGAGATAATAACGAGCCCGTCCTTAGATTTGTTTATGACGACCACCGAGGAGCCGTATGAGGTGAAAGTCTCATGTACGGTTCTGCAATAGCGATGGCAGCAGTGATGTTATCACCGACTATGATTATCTAACAGTTCAAGTACAGTTGATATAGTTGAGGCACAGTCCAAATATGGTTTTTTGGGTTGGAATCTGTGGCGTCAACCTATAGGGTTTGCAGTTTTTTTCATTTCTTCCCTAGCAGAATGTGAGAGATTACCCTTTGATTTACCAGAAGCAGAGGAAGAATTAGTAGCAGGTTATCAAACCGAATATTCGGGTATCAAATTTGGTTTATTTTACGTTGCTTCCTATCTAAATCTACTAGTCTCTTCGTTATTTGTAACAGTTCTTTACTTGGGCGGTTGGAATATCTCTATTCCGTTCATATTGATTCCTGATTTTTTCGGAATAAATGAACTGGGTGGAGTCTTTGGAACAACAATTGGTATTTTTATTACATTATCAAAAGCTTATTTGTTCCTGTTCATTTCTATCACAACAAGATGGACCTTGCCTAGGATGAGAATGGACCAACTATTAAATCTTGGGTGGAAATTTCTTTTACCTATTTCTCTCGGGAATCTATTATTGACAACTTCTTCCCAACTCCTTTCGCTGTAAAGGCATAAGATATTCATTGTATTCTAGATTCATAACTTCTCTCAAACAAGAGAAAGAAAATTTCAATTATTCATAGAGATTCACGATATGCTTCCTATGGTAACTGGGTTCCTGAATTATGGTCAACAAACAGTAAGAGCTGCAAGGTATATCGGCCAAAGTTTCATGATTACCTTATCTCACACGAGTCGTTTACCTGTAACTATTCAATATCCTTATCAAAAATGGATTCCATCAGAGCGTTTCCGCGGGCGAATCCACTTTGAATTTGATAAATGCATTGCTTGTGAAGTATGTGTTCGTGTATGCCCTATAGATCTACCCATTGTTGATTGGAGATTGGAACCGGATATTCGAAAGAAACGATTACTTAATTATAGTATTGATTTCGGAATATGTATATTTTGTGGTAATTGTGTCGAGTATTGTCCAACAAATTGTTTATCAATGACTGAAGAATATGCACTTTCTACTTATAATCGTCACGAATTGAATTATAATCAAATTGCCTTGGGTCGGTTACCAATGTCAGTAATTGGAGATTCCGTAATTCGAACCATTATGAATTCGACTCAAATCAAATCAAAAATAAAAAATGGGTAAACCGCTTGATTCGATTACCAATTACTAAAGGAGCCAAGCCTCTTTCATTTTGCTCGGCGAATAAGTAAAAGTCCTAGCTATTCATTGCGGATTCATTGCTCAGAATCGTGTCTTGCAAACATACATTATCCGTGATTTTTTCTAAATCTACATCTCTCTATATTCATAATCTTTCTATGATAAATAGCTATCTAATTTCGATTTATTATAATAACTAAATAACTAAAAATAGATAATATTTTTTTTTCTTGTCCCTTCTTCTATAATTTAGAATTTGATTCTAGAGTTCTATATGAACTACTCTTTCGGATAGATATAATGGGATTCATAACTGTATCTACATCAACCCCCATCCCATCTAGGATTGGATTCCATTAGGAGCATATCCTAAAAAGAGTCGGGTAACCTATTTTTTCCCGGTCTGGTCAAAAAGATCATGAAACATTTAAGCTTATTTCTCTATTATTTGACATATAATGGATTTAACTGGACCAATACATGATTTTCTTTTAGTATTTTTGGGATCGGTTCTTATATTAGGAGGTCTGGGAGTGGTATTACTTACCAATCCCATTTTTTCTGCGTTTTCCTTGGGGTTGGTTCTTGTTTGTATATCCTTATTCCATATTCCATCGAATTCCCATTTTTTAGCTGCTGCACAGCTCCTTATTTACGTGGGGGCCATAAATGTGTTAATCGTATTCGCTGTGATGTTCATGAATGACTCAGACTATTACAACGATTTCAGTCTTTGGACCGTTGGAGAAGGAGTAACTTCCCTGGTTTGTACAAGTCTTTTTGTTTCACTAATTACTACTGTCCCAGAGACTTCA